CTAGCATGACCACTTGATAAAATGTGGAGGGAAGCGGGATAAATGGCCGATACTACTGGAAGGATTCCTCTTTGGATAATAGGTACTGTAACTGGTATTCTTGTGATCGGTTTAATAGGCATTTTCTTTTATGGTTCATATTCCGGATTGGGTTCGTCCTTGTAGTAATCGGATGAATTTCGTTATAGACATGAAAGCGTAAGAACTCGACGGGGCCTATCACTTATTTCTTTGTCTGATTCGAGGGGTAGGGCCCCGTTGAGTTCTTAATAATCATAATATTCTGTTTTGTTCGTATATGTATAAACGACAAAATAGATCACTTTTCCGATGCTTCAAAAAATTCCATTTCATTTTTTTCTGATGATTTTTTTTTAATTAAGTTGCTTAATTGATTTAGAACATTTGTTCCCCGATAGTATCTATCGATACTTTCAAAGTTAGAAGAAAGTAAGCAATCACTCAATTTCTCTTTCCTGGATCACAGAATCACAATTCATCTATATATAGATTTCTTTCGATCAGATATTAAGAAATACAAAAAAAAGTTCTGATAAGCCTGGAAAAAATCTAAACTAAGAATATAAGAATAGGAATCTTTGACGAATGGAATCAAAAACCATTATTATTTCGATTTCGACACCAGAAAGGGATGTGGAAAATTCTCTTTCTGGTATCGAGGGCTAGGACGACGAATAATACCTTTTAGAATCCCTTGTTACCCTCATTTCTCTTTCCTTTCTTTATCTTCTCCGCTTACTTTTTTACTTTTATCTTATTTTAGTATCTTGTTCTAGTCGAATTTGATTCTATTAGAATTAGAATAGAAAACGATTGACACATTCTAGGATATTTAAATCTGACAATAGTGACATAGTCACACCCCTCCAATCTCCAATTTGGATTGAAAAACCAACGAAAGGGTAAAATAAAATACCCGTCTTCACAATGTTGCTAAATCCACGGATCTAGAAATTCATTTCGGACAATTGAACCTTCTCAAACTGTTTCTTTTTAAGAACCAAAAAGATTTGTGCCAAAACAACAGATGCCAAAAAGACCAAAAGGCCTTGGACACGTAATGGGTCTTGAAGTACTATTTCTGCATCTCCCTGCCCAAATCCACCCACATTAGGATTACTTGTTAATGGTTGATCAAGTTTGATAGATTCGCCCTCTGAAACACGAAGTTCTGGTCCTGGGGGGATAATATCAACCACTTCACGTCCGTCCGATGCATTGGCTATGGTTATTTCGTACCCCCCTTTTTCTTTTCGTATGATTTTGCTTACTATACCCGCCGCTGTAGCATTATAAACTGTATTGTTACTTTTGGTCCCGTCGGGATAAATCTGACCCCTTCCCCTGTTACCACCTACGTATATTGGATATTTTAAGAAGTGAATATCTTTATTAGTCGCGGGGTCCGGGGAAAGAATAGGAAAAGTGATTTCACTATATTTCTGCCCAGGCACTGGCCCTATCACAAGAATATTTTTTTTAGTGGGACGGTAGTTCTGAAAAGACAGATTGCCTATCTTTTCTTTTATCTCGGGCGAAATACGATCGGGGGGGGCTAATTCAAACCCCTCTGGTAAAATAAGAACGGCCCCCACATTCAAAGCCCCCTTTTTACCATTAGCAAGAACTTGTTTCAGTTGCATATCATAAGGAATTCTAACAACTGCTTCAAATACAGTATCAGGAAGTATGGCCTGTGGAACCTCAATATCCACAGGCTTATTAGCTAAATGGCAATTGGCACATACAATACGACCAGTTGCTTCTCGTGGATTTTCAAAACCCTGCTGCGCAAAAATGGGATACGCATTTGAAATGGATGCCCGAGTTATTATATATATCATGAACGATACGGAAATGAATCGAGTAATCTCTTCCTTTATCGAAGAAAGGGTATTTCTAATTTGCATGGTCCAATCGTTGATGCCGAAAATTTCTACAATAAAATTTGGTGGGTCACTAGTATAGTTCCCCATCCACGATTCTGCTATTTAATGATGGAATATCAGATTACTGGAATATAGGAGGAATCCTCTCGATGGGTAGAAAGAGTAAGGTAAAAGGTAAGTACGACTTTGAATGTTTTGCTTATGTACAAAGTCTGAAACATTCTAATTGGATCAGTGAATCGTTTTTCAGTCATTCATTGAATGATAAATCACTACAAGTGACGGAGATACACGATTTAAATAACGAAAAATCCAATATTTCAAAATTGTATCTAAAATGACTGGAAAAGTGGAAACAAGACCAGATATAATTTGATCATTATGAGCAAATCCAAAATCGTTGTAGACATAGCCAATCATTAGTTCCCAACCGTGGGGCGAATGGAATCCGATACATAAATCAGTTACTAAAAGAATCGAAAAGGCTTTTATTGTGTCGCTTAAATTATATAGGAATTCTTGAACCCAAGAGTTAAGAATAACAAGTTCCTCATTACCTAGAATAGAATAACCGCTTAGAATAACGAAACAGATTATATTTGTCGAGAAGTGCAAAATCGTATGGATATGATCCTCGTCGTGCATCTTGATCAATTGGATTGTTTCTTTGTGGAGCCCTATAGGACGCTTTTGTAGATGCCTTTCCGGGAATTCCTTTATCATTTCGTCCAAGAGGAATAGTTCCTCTAATTCTATGAATTTTTCTAGAATACTCTTTTCTTGAATATCATTCAAGAAAGTTTCGGATTGCCTAGTATTCCACCAATTAGTAATCCAAGATTCCAGACATTTATTAAATGAGAGAGAAATCCACCAGGGCAAGAATACTAAAAATACTATAGATGAGAGATATCTAATGGGAATGGATGCGTTCTTTTTTGTCATTTTTTCATCTGTGAATTGTTACTGAAACCACCTCATTTGTTGACTCTATTCGATCTAATATTTCTATCCAAGCATGAGTTCTATTATAAGGTATCGCGCCTATGAATCGAGTCTCGGTTTTTTAGTTGTGATTCAGCAGTTAGTCCTTGAATCTAGTGTAGAAAAAATTCAAAAATAGAAGAAGAATCCATTTCGAATTCGAATGAAGAAATAATCCAAAAAGAGAGTTTCCAGATATCTCAATTGATCAAATATTCAAAGCAATCCCCCCCTTTTTCGATGAATGCCCAAAAGATTCAAATTCAAATAATGAATATTATTCGGATTTCGAAATGAAAGAACTTCCTTTCTAGTAAGAATGAAAATAGAAAATATTTCGAAAAAAAAAAATTCGCAGGCTGTCCAGAGCATAATCCAGGAATATTTGAAGGAATATTTGAAGGAATATTTGAGAGAATTTTCTGAAGAATATTGTGATAATAAAAAACGAGTGGCAAAAAAAGAAAGAAAAGTTCTCATTATAAGAGATCCAATTGTTTGGTCATTAAGAAAGACAAAAGAAAGGATAAAAAAGGTCCATTACCAAAAGAAAATAAAGATAATTTCCAAGATATGATCTATCCATATCTAACGTATGAATTCAAAATATTGAAAATAAAAAAAAAAAAAGCTAAATTTTTTATTCCGAAAATTTTTGATATATGAGATCAATCTATTATTATTATTTCGATTTGTTACTTCTTTTGTTACTGAATTGAATTGAGTGGGGATTTCCATACGCAAAAAAAACCTTTTTTTACAGACAAAAAAGGTTTCGTTTTGCGTTATGGCTGTTCCATACACGTTTGCCTTGCTTTGGCCCGACTGGACATTCTGAAGAAACTTCAATTAAGTAAGTTATGCTATAGAAAAAAAAAGGATTCTTGGGTTTGTTCCTCCGGCTGAGAAAGCATTTATTCTTCTGTTCATTTTTCAAAAAACTTCAATTGGTACGCGCAAGAAATAGGCTAATTCCGCAGCCTTTTGCTCAATTTCTCGCGGAGTCAAATTCTCATCAGTACGAGTCAACGGAATAGCCCCCAGGCCTCTAATTTCCATATAAAGGACACGACGAGCATAAATACCCTCTTTCACTTCTATTCTGATGGACTGAATATCTTTCATAAGGAATCGTAGAAAGATGCGGCGATTTTTTCCAGGAAATCCCCAACGAAAAATACACACTATTCCTTCTTTTCGATCAAATCGATCATAACCGCTACCGACATTCCATGTAATTGTGCACCACAAATAGGAACTAACAAAGAGACCCGCGATCCCATAGAAAGACATCACGATCCCTTGTGGGAAAAAACGGATTTGCTGAGACGGAAATAAAGATATCAAATTCCTATCAAGATAACTAGAAATTCCAACCAATAAGAATCCTAATGAACCTAAAAAAAGGATAAAGGCCCAGCAGAAATTACTTGTTTTGCGAGATCCTGCTATAAATTCTATCCATATATATTCTGATCGCCAACTCATACATACTAGATCCAGTTGCATTTTCTTGGAATTGAGGGAATAACCAAAATCAATTTGACTTTACTTTTTTTTTATTTCCGAAGTAACTTTCATCAACTAGTACTATTCTGATGTGAACTTTTAGCAGTAATTCATCAAATTAGTTAGATATAATAAAAATAAAATAAGAACATCCCCTTCATAGGATTCCCTATAGATAGATATAGATTAGATAGCTACATACATATCGATACATTGACTTAAATTTCAGACATGAGCTCGGATCCTGGCCTATTTTTGAAAATAGATAGAATTCATTTACCCATATATCATGTTTATGCATGCATAAGAGCTCTTTCATTTATGTTCGCAGAAAGCCGCCTGTTATTTGTTATTGTTATACAATACTCTACTAAATGGATATCCGTGCCGGGTTTGCTAAGTCTTGAAAAAAAAAAACTAGAGGAGATTTGACCACATCGAATTTACAAAATCTTATTTTTTTGAACATGAAGAGATAAAGAAGCCATTGCAATTGCCGGAAATACTAGGCCCACTAACGGCACAAAAATAGAGGGTAAGTTGTTGAGAATTGTCATAGAATGGGTACCTCGATTTAATATTTGTACCTCTTATTATTATAAAGATATCTTATAATAATTATAATTCATATTAGAATTCGTATAGAAGTATACTAAGTATATATACTAAGTATATCTAAGTGAGTCTATAGAATAAGTGCAAGGAATGTAGAACTAAATAAACGGACTTATTCATCTTTCTACATGAAATATATGTTATGTATGATAATCCACTTTCTTTATTATTCTATTCTTACTTCTTTTATTTTTCTATTGTTCTTATATTCTAATTTCCTTTTTAATATTTAATACAAAAACAAAAAGAGTTTTTTACCAAATTTCCGAAAGATTCGTTAGAATCCGATCCAATACCCAATAGCAAGGATTCTTAGAAAAAATGGGACTTCTTGGGAGATATAGAAAGGTGCAAGATTCTATATTTTTTCTATATTTGAGTTCTATATATACATATGCAAAATACATATCAAAAGGGGACCACGAAATTCGTTTTATTTGCCTTGCCTCCTAATTCTAAGGAAGAATTCGCTTTTTATCTTGTTTTGTTGATAGAGGGTTACTGATTAGTAATCAGGAATATCGGTAAAAAAAAAATAATTATCCGCATGATTCTTTATACAAATACAATTAAATCTTATGTCACCAAAGAAAAGTCCATTCTTTATTTATTTGGATTCTGATAAATTAACTAACTAAATTGTTCACCACAAAAAAAAATTTAACTTAAGACTCTACTTGATTGAATTTTATTCAAAGGAAAAAAAGCGTGGAGCTGAAATAACTCACTCAGAACACCTTTTAAAGGATTACGTGGTACGATTGGATCGAATAAGCCCTTATGGAATAAATATTCAGACGCTTGTGAACCTTCAGGTACTGCCTTATTCAATGTTTGTTCAATTACTCTTTTACCCGCAAAGGCAATATAGGCATTCGGTTCGGCAATAATGATATCCCCCAACATACCAAAACTAGCTGTCACTCCACCAGTAGTAGGAGATGTAAGAATTGATACATAGAATAACTTTTGATTTGATTGATAATCATATAAAGCGGAAGATATTTTAGCCATTTGCATCAAGCTCAAACTTCCTTCTTGCATCCGTGCTCCTCCGGAAGCACACACCAGAATAAGAGGTAAAAATTTATTGGTAGCATACTCGATCAAACGGGTGATTTTCTCACCTACTACGGATCCCATACTACCCCCCATAAACTGAAAATCCATAACCCCAATTGCGATGGGAATCCCATTTAGTTGACCTGTACCTGTTTGAACAGCCTCTGTTAATCCCGTCTTTCTTTGATAAGAATCAATACGATTTTTATAAGGTTCCTCTTCGGAATGAAATTCAATGGGATCCAGAGAGACCATGTCGTCATCCATCGGATCCCAAGTACCTGGATCAATCGAAAGTTCGATTCTATCTGAACTACTCATTTTCAAATGATATCCGCATTGTTCACAAATATTCATTTTTGACTTCAAAATTTTCTTATAATTTAATCCATAACAATTTTCGCATTGAATCCACAAATGCCTGTATTTTTGAGTTACTTCGAGATCATTAGCACTTTCTCTTCTACTTCTAGTTAAATGACTACCATTCGGGCTAGTTTTTATATTGGAACTATTGCTTTCACTACTATTTCCACTTTCGCCACAAATGTAATTATAAATGTAACTGTCACTGTAATTTTCACTACTACTTAAAACGTGACTATCGATACAGATTTGAGAATGAAGATAAGAATCAACGCAATTATTAATGTGATTATTCCAACTAGATTGAGTATCATGCATGGAACGATCATAGTCGGGATCGTCCCTTTTCGATCTATTATTCCTATAATTAGAATTACGAAAACTATAAAAAGAACTTTCTAGTTCACTCAGAAAAGAATGATCATTGTCAATCTCAAAAATTTGATTTTCAATATCAAAATATATGGAATAACCGTCCCTATTACTATCCCTAACAAAAAAGGTGTCATCGGAGATGAAATTCCGAATGTCCCTGACGCCAACGAAATGATCAACATTACTGTAACTAGAACTCTCACTATCACCCCAACAATGAATGTTTTTATCCTTATCATTTATAACCGGGTCCTCGCTTACACTGGTATTTTTAATAGGACCAAGGCGATCCATTGATTTACTTAGTCCACACCTGTATTCAAATTCCCCTTTAGATAACATTGAATTGAACCACAATTTTTCCATAGAGCTTTCTTGCCCCTACCTATTTACATGAAAATACAAGAGATGAATAGTCAATTGAAAGAAATCATTCTCTTTTGTTTTTGGGAGACCGCGGAGCTCACTTCAATATATAGGATCTTTTTCAATTAGAAATAGCAGTTGCCCCCATATTGTATAAAACGCGCATCGAAAAAAGAAATATTTGCTCTGGCCTATGAATATGAAGAACTTTTTTCGTAAAATCCCGTCTACTAATAAATAAGTTTCTATTTATTTATATTCCAACACGGAACGAAACGGACAATATACAGGATGGGTAGAAGAAGTTGTGATA